AGAACCCTTGTACATATCCATTTTAGTTACGAATTCTGCATAAAAATAAATACAAATGATCTTGAACTACGACGCCCATATATATAATCTATGTCTATGTTTTACATTAAATAATAAAAAGGAGGATTTTCAATGCGAGATATAAAAACATATCTCTCCACGGCACCTGTGCTAACTACTCTATGGTTTGGGTCTTTAGCGGGTCTATTGATAGAGATTAATCGTTTATTCCCAGACGCTTTGTCATTTCCTTTTTTTTAATTCTAGTTAAGGAAAGAGAAAGAAAAACTATATTAAACCTAAGCAAAAAGTCGATCTAATAAAATTAGATTTGGAAATGGAAATGCGGGTCCAGTCTAGGGGAGGCTCCACGAAATCATAGCGCAATTAAAGAAAATACATAAATAAAATAGTGGTATTTAGGATAGAAAAAATTGATAGTTATAAAAAAATTGTATTACTTACATTATTTAATAATATTCATCTATTAATATATATATTAATCTATTAATATATAAAAAATAGAATATATATATAATCTTCTAATTAATATATAGTATAATTATATATAAATAGAATTAGAATAGATAAAATATATAATTAATAATTAAATAAAATAATAATTAAATAAATTTATCTTAAATCTATTAAATTTTTATTATTACTCTAATTAATATAATATTAATTAGAATCAAATCTTTAGAAATTTCATTTATAGTTAGTAACTTCTATTAATTTTTTGTTCTTTTTTTCGGATCGAAAATAGAAAAGTTAAGTTAAGTCGATCCAAAGGGGGTTCATGGCCAAGAGTAAAGATGTCAGGGTCAGAGTTATTTTGGAATGTACTAGTTGTTGTGCCCGAAATGGTGTCAATAAAGAATCGCCGGGTATTTCTAGATATATTACTCAAAAGAATCGACACAATACACCCAGTCGATTAGAATTGAGAAAATTTTGTCGTTATTGTCAGAGGCATACGATTCATGGGGAAATAAAGAAATAGATAATAGATCGAACAGAACATGTGTGCAATCTTTTCCAACCCAAAGAGCAGAAAGAGGAAGAACATATACATATATATAAATATAATACAAATTAGAAATCAAAATTATAAATTATACAAATAAAACCCTATTTCGGTCAGATCTTAAATTAATAAAGAAATAAATTTTTGAAATAAGGACTAAACCATGGATAAATCTAAGCAACCTTTTCGTAAATCCAAGCTCTCCTTTCGTCGGCGTTTGCCCCCAATTGTATCGGGGGATCGAATTGATTATAGAAACATGAGTTTAATTAGTCGATTTATTAGTGAACAAGGAAAAATATTATCTAGACGAGTAAATAGATTGACCTTGAAACAACAACGATTAATTACTATTGCTATAAAACAAGCTCGTATTTTATCTTCGTTACCTTTTCTTAATAATGAGAAACAATTTGAGAGAGCCGAATCGATCCCTAGAACTGTGGGTCCTAGAGCCAGAAAAAAATAGGCATATTCCTCGATTGCCTTAAAACTCCAATCGGAATTCAAGCTCAAATGGATTGGATGTTTTGCTCGAAAAGGCCCAGAATGCATAAAAGGGGGGATAAGCAATTTTTTTTTGAAGCATGTTCGTTCATTCCTACTACTTATCTTAATTTTATCTCAATTTAGTTTATTCTATACTTCCCGGAGTTCATTCTCCGGGGAATTCTTGTTCAATCATTCCTGTATATTACTTCATAATTAGAATTTCCTTTAGTTGATGATTTTTTTGGAAATCATGTAAAGACAATTCTTATTTGATATAGCTATTTGTGCAAGTATTTTACGATTAAGAAGCAATTGCCCCTTGTACAGATTGTGTATTAATCTACTATAACTATAGAATACTTTAATATCGCGAGTTACTGCATTTATTCGAGTGATCCACAAACGACGAAAATTTCTCTTTTGCCTGCCCCTATCTCGATGAGAAGAAACCAAAGCTCTCATTTTATGTTGAGTAATTGTTCGCGTAAGTCTTGAATGAGCCCCTCTAAAGGTTGATGCAAATAAACGAATTTTTGTTCGACGTCTCCGAGCTGTATACCCTCGTTTAACTCTGGTCATTGAATCAAATTAAACTTTAATGAATAACTAATTGAATTCTCTTCTTTCAGTCATTATTTGTCCCCCCCGGTCGATTAATAACAAAACGAATTATTCCGATATATAAAATATAAATTCCAATGGCTTTTGCTACTATGACCTTCCCAACCATTATTTTTTTCTTTCCAGGCCAGACATTTAGTTTACCTGGAAATAAAAAATTCTACCGAATACTAATAAAAAAAATAGTGGGTTCCATCGTTTCTATGGTTACTTCTTAAACGGTGAGGCCCTCTCTATGCGCCGGAGCCTCGTCTCTCATTTAATAAAATGGTATTGTTAACTTGTATAGTTCACATTCTTTGGCTCTACCCATTAATTATACAGTAATAGGTCTTTTCACAATAAGAGCTATCCATACAGTGACGGCATTTAATTATGAAAGTTGGCTAGGTAGCTGACCCTGTTAGTCCGTTCTTTCAAGAATGTGAGCATAACCTTTTTGTTTTGCTTCTTATCCTATCCTTAAAATACCATTTCCTCCGCTTAATGGATAACCATTTGCTACCAATGGAGAATTGCTTCTCATCTCAAATCGAGGTGATTGGATTTGCACCAATGAAAACCATAAATTCTATACACAATACACAAGAAACAATAAGGGTATATGATAGATCCCCATTTTAGATAGTAATAGGCGTTCTTCTACTCTATCTATCCTATTCTATTCATTGATATTAATCATTGATACTGTCTCATTTGCTCGAGCTCGTGATCTGAACGAGTCGCACATACACCCTAGTACATGTTCCTCGACGCTGAGGACATCCTCGAAGAGCGGGAGATTTCGTGACATTTCTTATTGGCTGTCTTGTATTTCTAATAAGTTGTTTAATAGTTGGCATATCGGATATATATAATTATATTATATTATAAAATTAAAATGGGTTGGTTTAGATCTATCTTAACCTGATTTATGATTGATGATTATGAATTATTTCAATTCAATATAAAATCATGGAAAATTGAAATAATGGTTGAAAATAAAACGGGATCATGGATTCACACGAAATCCGAAGTATTTTCATTTTCAACCGCTACAAGATCAACAATGCCATAGGCTTGGGCTTCTGTTGCTGACATAAAAACATCTCTTTCCATATCTTCGGATACAACCCACAAAGGGTTGCCCGTTCTTTGTACATAAACTTTAGTGAGGGTTTCGCGAAGTTTCAGCAGTTCTTCCGCTTCCAGGATAAATTCTCCTGCCTGTGCCTCATAAAAAGAACTAGCAGGTTGGTGAATCATAACCCTGATGATATTGATATAACATCATGAATGGTTCTTCTATCTCGTATTATGAAATTAAAGGAATAAAAAAAATAGAATTGAACAACCGTACAGGCACTTTTTGTGCATTGCATACGGCTCTGCAATGGAATTTATTACCCACTTCCATTCCATAGCCATAGAAGAATAAGGGAATAAATAGAATCTATCCAATCAAGTCAGATCGTTGAATAATCCATTTACCATCCTTCTTTTCATAAGAGTCAAAAAGTACTACGATGGTTCTGTTGCTTTATATTATATTAGATATTTATATATTTATCTCGTCCGTGATTTGGCAATCCCAAAGTGTCTTTCTGATATGACAAAAAAAAAGATTTGTGACGCTAAAATGTCCTCCCGACACATAAGATCAAATCAGAAATAAAGCTTATTTCATACTACTATCTCGATATAAAATCTCATGTTATAAAAAAACAATAATGGTTTGTTCATATCGAACTCAAAGTGCCATGCTATTATTACTTAAATTTTTCCTAATTCTATTTTTTATATTTGATATTTTGATATGGCGAAGGCATAGTCTTTTTTTTTTTTCAATAAAAACTCATTGGCGCCAAGCGTGAGGGAATGCTAAACGTTTGGTAATTTCTCCTCCAACCAGAATGAAAGATCCCATTGAAGCAGCTAATCCCATGCATATTGTATGTACATCGGGTGGCACAAATTGCATAGTATCATAAATGGCTATTCCTGGTATTACCCATCCGCCGGGAGAGTTTATAAACAAATAAAAATCCCTAGTATTATCTTCTATACTAAGATATACCATGAGACCCACAAGTTGATTTGAGATCTCGCTATCAACTTCTTGGCCTAAAAAAAGTAATCTTTCTCGATGAAGTCGGTTGATTAGGACAAAATAAAATAGTATCCCTTAGGAACCGTACGTGCACCTTTTGATGCATACGGTTCCTAAAATGAAATTGCGAAAAAAAAATCAATCAATGTATAAATTCTAGTCTTAATTTCTTTTTTGTAACAGGTTTTTTATTTTTCTAAAGAAGGGCTTTATTTGATTTTTTCAAAAAACATGAGTTTTGGTTCCCTTTCTCTTCCTTATAAAAAAAAAAATTATTGAACTTATTAAACTAACCTCTCATTGATGTATTATTTCATCGAGATTCAAATCACGATGTGATTTTCTTGTTCCTGAATGGGCCCTTTCAATTATTTTAGGTTGGTGTTCTACTCCGGGTAAAGATCTGTCCGAATTATATTTGCACATATAGGGCAAATTATCTCAGTACCGCTTCTTTTTTTTTTTTTATTTTCATGCTTTCCCTCAAACTATTACATGTATTCATGTATTCATTATATATTTTATTCTATGCCATTGAATGGCAGTTTGAGATTATTCCTAATAATAATATTAATATATAGAAAGCATAAATTTAAATAAAGAATGTTTATGATACAATTATAGTAATCATATATATTACCAATTTGATATTTTCTGAACGGAGCCTGGATACTTTATTTTATCGTTCCAAGTTAACCATAAATTCTTTTATAGTATTGATCCCCAATATAAATCGATCTAATTGCACTTCACGCTCCGAATAATTGATGGTTCAATCAAGATTTCTTGGGCGAAACGGAGGATATCTCGATCGGTGAAGAGAACGGGTAAACCCCATATGACCTAATATATCTGACAAGCCGCACTATACGTCAACCCAAACTGCATCTTCCTCTCCAGGACTCCGAAAAGGGACTTTTGGAACACCAACGGGCATTAAATTAAATAAAAAAGTTAAGTACTATACTTCACTTTAATATGGAAACGTACCAATGGATTTATTGTCTTCATTTTTTTTTCCGTTTATTCTATATGAATAAAGAACACATTTTCACGAGCAGGTCGATCATTTGAATGATAAACAAGTATCTAGGCATTCATTCTCCAAAAAGGGGGCCAAGCCCCATTGCGTATTGGTACTTATCGGGTATAGAATAGATCTGCTTCTCTTTGTTCTTACGAACAAAATTGTTCCATTATTTTCAACGAAACGAAATAAATCTTAACCCTTTCTTATACAAAATATACTGAAAGGTTAGGTACATAACATACATAGTGATAGTCTTTTCCAATGCGATAAAGTTACATAGTGTCATTTTTCTTTGATATTTGATAAAAAAGGGGTATTTCCATGGGTTTGCCTTGGTATCGTGTTCATACTGTCGTATTGAATGATCCCGGCCGGTTGCTTTCTGTCCATATAATGCATACGGCTCTAGTTTCTGGTTGGGCCGGCTCGATGGCTCTATACGAATTAGCAGTTTTTGATCCTTCTGACCCGGTTCTTGATCCAATGTGGAGACAGGGTATGTTCGTTATACCCTTCATGACTCGTTTAGGAATAACCAATTCATGGGGTGGGTGGAGTATTTCAGGAGGAACTATAACGAATCCGGGTATTTGGAGTTACGAAGGTGTGGCAGGGGCACATATTGTGTTTTCTGGCTTGTGCTTCTTGGCAGCTATCTGGCATTGGGTATATTGGGACCTAGAAATATTCTCTGATGAACGTACGGGAAAACCTTCTTTGGATTTGCCCAAGATCTTTGGAATTCATTTATTTCTCTCAGGGTTGGCTTGCTTTGGCTTTGGTGCATTTCATGTAACAGGCTTGTATGGTCCTGGAATATGGGTGTCTGATCCTTATGGGCTAACTGGAAAAGTACAATCCGTAAATCCAGCGTGGGGCGCGGAAGGTTTTGATCCCTTTGTTCCGGGAGGAATAGCCTCTCATCATATTGCAGCGGGTACATTGGGCATATTAGCGGGTCTATTTCATCTTAGTGTCCGTCCGCCTCAACGTCTATACAAAGGATTACGTATGGGCAATATTGAAACTGTACTTTCCAGCAGTATCGCTGCTGTTTTTTTCGCAGCTTTCGTTGTTGCTGGGACTATGTGGTATGGTTCAGCAACTACCCCAATCGAATTATTTGGCCCCACTCGTTATCAGTGGGATCAGGGATACTTCCAGCAAGAAATATATCGAAGAGTTGGCACGGGACTAGCGGAAAATCTTAGTTTTTCGGAAGCTTGGTCTAAAATCCCCGAAAAATTAGCTTTTTATGATTACATTGGTAATAATCCGGCAAAAGGGGGATTATTCAGAGCAGGCTCAATGGACAGCGGGGATGGAATAGCTGTTGGATGGTTAGGACACCCCATCTTTAGAGATAAAGAAGGCCACGAGCTTTTTGTACGTCGTATGCCCACTTTTTTTGAAACATTCCCCGTAGTTTTGGTAGACGGAGACGGAATTGTGAGAGCCGATGTTCCTTTTAGAAGGGCGGAATCAAAGTATAGTGTCGAACAAGTAGGTGTAACTGTCGAGTTCTATGGTGGCGAACTCAATGGAGTCAGTTATAGCGATCCTGCTACTGTGAAAAAATATGCTAGACGCGCCCAATTAGGCGAAATTTTTGAATTAGACCGAGCTACTTTGAAATCTGATGGTGTTTTTCGGAGCAGTCCAAGGGGTTGGTTCACTTTTGGGCATGCTACATTTGCTTTACTCTTCTTTTTCGGACATATTTGGCATGGCGCTAGAACCTTGTTCAGAGATGTTTTTGCTGGTATTGATCCGGATTTGGATACTCAAGTCGAATTTGGAGCATTCCAAAAGCTTGGAGATCCAACTACAAAAAGACAAGTAGTCTAATAAAATATTACTCTGGTCTCTTTCGCCTCTACTTTTTTTATTTGATGACATAAGGTTAAGGTACCAGAAAATTTTTGACTTGATTGATCGCCATCTTTATCTTTGATTTTTTCCCTCTTTCCCCTATAGTAAATGATCTAAAATTAATAGGTGTGGAAGCTATAATTGTAAACCACGATCGAATCTATGGAAGCATTGGTTTATACATTCCTCTTAGTCTCGACTTTAGGGATAATTTTTTTCGCTATCTTTTTTCGAGAACCACCTAAGGTTCCGACTAAAAAATGAAATGATTTTTCATCATCTCAATTTTAAGTTTTAAGTAAGGAGCCCACCATTGGTAGGCTCATTACTTAAATTAGTCCCCGTGTTCTTCGAATGGATCTCTTAATT